GTTAATGTAGCTTATACTAAAGCAAAGCACTGAAAATGCTTAGATGGATGTTCTTATCATCCCATAAACACAAAGGTTTGGTCCTAGCCTTATAATTAGTTAGAGGTAAAATTACACATGCAAATATCCATACGCCAGTGTCAACTCCCAACCAAATTTTATATAATTTCAAGGAGAGGGCATCAAGTACATACTTATATAGCTAAAGACGTCTTGCCTAGCCACGCCCCCACGGGACTCAGCAGTGATAAAAATTAAGCAATGAACGAAAGTTTGACTAAGTTATACCTCTCAAGGGTTGGTAAATTTCGTGCCAGCCACCGCGGTCATACGATTAACCCAAATTAATTACGCTCGGCGTAAAACGTGCCTACAATCATAGATATTAATAGGATTTAAAATCAACCAATATGTGAAAATTAATTGTTGTAATTAAAATCACTGACGAAAGTAATCCTAATTATTTAATGCACGATAACTAAGATACAAACTGGGATTAGATACCCCACTATGCTTAGTCTTAAACTTTAATAATTTTCAAAACAAAATTATTTGCCAGAGAACTACTAGCCACCGCTTAAAACTCAAAGGACTTGGCGGTACTTTATATCCACCTAGAGGAGCCTGTTCTATAATCGATACACCCCGATACACCTCACCACCCCTTGCTAATTCAGCCTATATACCGCCATCTTCAGCAAACCTTAAAAAAGAACAGAAGTAAGCAAGAGTATACTCATAAAAACGTTAGGTCAAGGTGTAGCCAATGGAGTGGGAAGAAATGGGCTACATTTTCTTTATTAAGAACACTTACGAAACTCTCCATGAAATTGTAGAGCAAAGGAGGATTTAGTAGTAAATTAAGAATAGAGTGCTTAATTGAATAGAGCAATGAAGTACGCACACACCGCCCGTCACCCTCTTCAAACTAAATAAATAGATAATTTTATATAAATAACACTAATAGGTTTATTAGAAGAGGTAAGTCGTAACATGGTAAGCATACTGGAAAGTGTGCTTGGAATAACATAGAGTAGCTTAATACAAAGCATCCGGCTTACACCCAGAAGAATTCACATCAGTGAACACTATGAACTAACCCTAGCTCTACTAACTTAAATTATAACAAAAAAAATTTTTTTAAAACAAACCATTTATAACCATATAAGTATCGGAGAGAGAAACTATATATATGAAGCTATAGAGAAAGTACCGTAAGGGAAAGATGAAAGACATACTTTAAAAGTATAATAAAGCAGAGATTAAAACTCATACCTTTTGCATAATGAATTAGCCAGAACAACCCTAGCCAAGAGACCTTAGCTAGAAACCCCGAAACCAAACGAGCTACTCAAGAGCAATCAACAGAACTAACCCGTCTATGTAGCAAAATAGTGGGAAGACTTTTGAGTAGGGGTGAAAAGCCTACCGAGCTTGGTGATAGCTGGTTACCCACCAAATGAGTCTCAGCTCAATTTAAAGTTTACCATAAAGAACTCTAACCTAAATGTAAACTTTAAATATAGTCTAAAGAGGGACAGCTCTTTAGATAATGGAAACAACCATAAGCAGTAAATAACTACAACACTCATAGATCATTGTTGGCCTAAAAGCAGCCACCAATAAAGAAAGCGTTCAAGCTCAAAATAGAATTAAATCTTAATACCAAAATTATACAGAACAATTTCTGCTTAACAAGTGGGTTAATCTATTAAATTATAGAAGAGATAATGCTAATATGAGTAACAAGAATTATTTTCTCCTAGCACAAGTTTATAACAACCCGGATAACCATTGTTAGTTAACAAAAACTAATAACAGTCAACCATAAACCAATTAGACACAATATGTTAACCCAACACAGGAGTGCTTTAAGGAAAGATTAAAAGAAATAAAAGGAACTCGGCAAACAAAAGCCCCGCCTGTTTACCAAAAACATCACCTCTAGCATTACAAGTATTAGAGGCACTGCCTGCCCAGTGACTAGAGTTAAACGGCCGCGGTATCCTGACCGTGCAAAGGTAGCATAATCACTTGTTCCTTAATTAGGGACTAGAATGAATGGCCAAACGAGGGCTTAACTGTCTCTTATTTCCAATCAGTGAAATTGACCTCCCCGTGAAGAGGCGGGGATATTAATATAAGACGAGAAGACCCTATGGAGCTTTAATCTATTAACTTATTTACATACTAATAACAATCTCATGAATCTAAAACATAGTAGAGTAAGTTAAAGATTTAGGTTGGGGTGACCTCGGAGAATAAAAAAACCTCCGAAAGATTTTAACCTAAACCAACAAGTTGAAGTAATGCATTATTATTCAATTGATCCAATTATTTGACCAACGGACCAAGTTACCCTAGGGATAACAGCGCAATCCTATTCAAGAGTCCATATCGACAATTAGGGTTTACGACCTCGATGTTGGATCAGGACATCCTAATGGTGCAGAAGCTATTAAAGGTTCGTTTGTTCAACGATTAAAGTCCTACGTGATCTGAGTTCAGACCGGAGCAATCCAGGTCGGTTTCTATCTATATACAATTTCTCCCAGTACGAAAGGATCAGAGAAATAAAGCCTCTCTCACTAAGACGCTTTAAATATTAATATATGAATTTATCTTAATATAAAATTATGTACAACTTAACCCAAGATAAGGGTAAATTAGGGTGGCAGAGCCCGGATATTGCATAAGATTTAAAACCTTTCAACAGAGGTTCAACTCCTCTCCCTAATAGTGTATTTTATCAATATAATAACATTCCTCCTCCCTATTTTAATTGCCATAGCCTTCCTGACATTAGTGGAACGAAAGTTTTTAGGATATATACAACTACGCAAAGGACCTAACATTGTAGGACCATATGGCATCTTCCAACCATTTGCAGATGCTATAAAACTCTTCATTAAAGAACCTCTACGACCCCTAAACACTTCAACAACCCTATTCATTATCGCCCCAACATTATCCCTACTACTAGCCCTATCAATATGAATCCCACTGCCTATACCACACCCCCTAGTAAACTTAAACCTAGGTATTTTATTTATTCTAGCAACATCAAGTCTAGCTGTCTACTCCATCCTATGATCAGGTTGAGCATCAAACTCAAAATATTCAATATTTGGAGCCCTCCGAGCAGTCGCCCAAACCATCTCCTATGAAGTAACCATAGCAATTATCCTACTATCAGTTCTATTAATTAATGGCTCTTTTTCACTACAGTCCCTTATTATTACACAAGAACCCTTATGACTCTTATTAACAACATGACCACTAGCAATGATATGATTTATTTCAACCTTAGCAGAAACCAACCGAGCCCCATTTGATCTAACAGAAGGAGAATCCGAGCTAGTATCAGGCTTCAATGTAGAGTACGCTGCCGGACCATTCGCACTATTTTTCATAGCAGAGTACATAAATATTATCATAATAAATGCTTTAACAACAGTAGTATTCCTAGGCTCCATCCACAACTCCCTACTCCCAGAACTATTTACAACTAGCTTCATAATTAAAACACTACTATTAACATCCATATTCCTATGAATCCGAGCATCCTATCCACGATTCCGATATGACCAACTAATACACCTTTTATGAAAGAATTTCTTACCACTCACACTAGCACTATGTATATGACACATTTCAACCCCAGTATTTATAGCAAATATCCCACCCTATATCTAGAAATATGTCTGATAAAAGAGTTACTTTGATAGAGTAAAACATAGAGGCAAAACCCTCTTATTTCTAGGACTATAGGGATTGAACCTACACCTTAGAATCCAAAATTCTAAATGCTACCTTCACACTCCGTCCTACAGTAAGGTCAGCTAATTAAGCTATCGGGCCCATACCCCGAAAATGTTGGTTTAAATCCTTCCCGTACTGATTAACTCCCTAGCCATAATACTCATTTATCTAACACTAATCCTAGGCCCAGTAATTACTATAGTAAGTAACAACATATTCATTATATGGGTGGGATTAGAAATAAACCTAATATCCATCATCCCACTAATAATTTCCAAATATCACCCACGATCAACAGAAGCAGCGTCAAAATACTTTATTACCCAATCTACTGCCTCTATAATTTTACTACTAGCTATCATTATCAACTTTGAACAATCCAACACATGAAATATACATCCCCAAATAAATTATTTAGTATCCACATTAATAATAATCTCACTAGCCATTAAATTAGGACTAGCACCATTCCACTCCTGACTACCAGAAGTAACCCAAGGAATTAACATTTCAACAGGACTAATCCTACTAACATGACAAAAACTAGCCCCAATATCTATTCTATACCAAATATATGATTGTCTAAACCAACACATTATAATTACTATAGCACTAACCTCCATTTTAATCGGAGCATGAAATGGACTAAACCAAACACAAACACGCAAAATTATAGCTTACTCCTCCATCTCCCACATAGGATGAATAGTCTGCATTTGCATATACAACCCCAACCTAATAATTCTTAACCTTATGATTTACATTATTATAACAATTCCACTCTTTATAATTATTAAAACACACACAATAACCTCAATCAACTCAATATCACTAATATGAAACAAAACACCAATTTTCCTCCCCCTCATATCAACTATTTTACTTTCCACCGGAGGACTACCACCTCTTACAGGATTTATGCCAAAATGACTTATCATTAACGAACTATTAAAAAACAACTGCACAGCAGTAGCAACAATCATTACAATAATCTCACTAATCAACCTATTCTTCTACACACGCATCATCTACTCCACCTCACTAACTATCTTCCCAACAAACAATAACTCAAAAACAACCCAATTCATTAACAAAAAAAAACAAAACACCCTTACACCCACCCTAGCAATCTTAAGCACCATAACCCTACCAATTACATCACTAATAACATACTAGAAGTTTAGGATAATAAGTCCAAGAGCCTTCAAAGCTCTAAGCATACATTAAATTGTTTAACTTCTGATAAGAGTTGCAGGACTTTATCCAACATCCAATGAACGCAAATCAATAGCTTTAATTAAGCTAAACTCTCCTGAAATATCTAGATTGGTAGGATTTCAACCTACGAACTCCTAGTTAACAGCTAGACACTCTAAACAAGCTTCAACCTACTCTCCCGCCTTACAGAATGGGGGCGGGAGAGGCCTCAGTAGAACTTTTATCTACACCTTTGAATTTGCAATTCAACATGACTACCACCCTAAGGCCTGATAGAAAGAGGACTTCCACCTCTGTACTTAGATTTACAGTCTAATGCCTACTCGGCCATCCTACCTATGTTAATTAATCGATGACTATTTTCAACAAACCACAAAGACATCGGAACTTTATATCTCATCTTCGGTGCTTGAGCTGGAATAATTGGAACTGCCCTTAGTATCATTATTCGAGCCGAACTGGGTCAGCCAGGAGCCCTACTAGGAGATGATCAGATTTACAACGTTGTAGTCACTGCCCATGCATTTGTTATAATTTTCTTTATGGTTATACCAATAATAATCGGTGGGTTCGGCAACTGACTAGTGCCCTTAATAATCGGAGCCCCAGACATAGCATTCCCACGAATAAATAATATAAGCTTCTGACTCTTGCCACCATCATTCCTTTTACTACTAGCATCATCTATAGTAGAAGCTGGAGCTGGTACAGGGTGAACAGTCTATCCGCCTCTAGCAGGAAATTTAGCCCACGCAGGGGCATCAGTAGACCTAACAATTTTTTCACTTCACCTCGCTGGTGTGTCATCAATTCTAGGGGCTATTAATTTCATTACTACCATCATTAACATAAAACCCCCAGCAATAACACAATATCAAACACCCCTATTTGTATGATCAGTATTAATCACAGCTGTACTTCTTCTTCTATCACTACCAGTACTAGCCGCAGGCATCACAATGCTTCTAACAGACCGTAATCTCAATACAACCTTTTTTGACCCCGCTGGAGGTGGGGATCCAATCCTATACCAACACCTATTCTGATTCTTCGGCCACCCAGAAGTATATATCCTCATCCTACCAGGATTTGGCATTATCTCACACATTGTCACATATTATTCAGGTAAAAAAGAACCATTTGGTTATATGGGTATAGTTTGAGCTATAATATCAATTGGATTCCTAGGATTTATCGTATGAGCTCACCACATATTCACAGTAGGATTGGATGTTGACACACGAGCTTACTTCACATCCGCCACCATGATCATTGCCATTCCAACAGGAGTTAAGGTATTTAGCTGACTAGCCACACTTCACGGTGGGAATATTAAGTGGTCACCTGCCATATTATGAGCCCTAGGATTTATCTTCCTATTTACTGTGGGTGGATTAACAGGAATCGTACTATCCAACTCTTCTTTAGATATCGTACTACACGACACCTACTATGTAGTAGCCCACTTCCATTATGTATTATCTATAGGAGCTGTGTTCGCTATCATAGCCGGATTTGTTCACTGATTCCCACTATTCACAGGATATACTCTTAACGACATTTGAGCAAAAACCCACTTCGCCATTATATTCGTGGGAGTCAACCTAACATTTTTCCCTCAACATTTTCTAGGCCTATCAGGTATACCTCGTCGTTATTCTGACTACCCAGATGCCTACACAACATGAAACACAATCTCATCAATGGGATCATTTATTTCACTAACAGCAGTATTAATTATAATTTTTATAATCTGAGAAGCCCTAGCCTCAAAACGAGAAGTCCTGTTTGTGGATCAAACCTCAACTAACTTAGAGTGACTACACGGCTGCCCACCACCATATCACACATTTGAAGAACCAACATTTGTAAAAGTTAAATAAGAAAGGAGGGATTCGAACCCCCTAAAACTGGTTTCAAGCCAACATCATAACCTCTATGTCTTTCTTTATGAGGTATTAGTAAATTTATTACATGACTTTGTCAAGGTCAAATTATAGAACATAATCTATATACTTCACATGGCTTACCCGCTTCAACTAGGACTACAAGATGCTACCTCACCCATCATAGAAGAATTAATAAATTTTCATGACCATACATTAATAATCGTATTCCTAATTAGCTCTCTAGTACTATATATTATTTCACTTATACTCACCACCAAATTAACACATACAAGCACTATAGACGCCCAAGAGGTAGAAACAATTTGAACCATTCTACCAGCAGTTATCCTTATTATAATTGCCCTTCCATCACTTCGAATCTTATATATAATAGACGAAATCAACAACCCAGCCCTAACGGTAAAGACCATAGGACATCAATGATATTGAAGCTATGAGTACACAGACTACGATGACCTGACATTCGACTCCTACATAGTACCAACAAATGAACTAAAACCAGGGGACCTTCGTCTACTAGAAGTAGATAATCGAGTCGTTCTACCAATAGAATTACCTATTCGACTCCTAATCTCATCAGAAGATGTATTACACTCATGAGCAATTCCTTCTATGGGTTTAAAAACAGATGCAATTCCAGGTCGCTTAAACCAAGCTACCATCTCATCTAATCGCCCAGGCCTATTTTATGGGCAATGCTCAGAAATTTGTGGCTCTAATCACAGCTTCATGCCTATTGTACTAGAAATAGTCCCATTAAAATACTTCGAAAGTTGATCCTCATCCATAATTTAATCACTATGAAGCTTTAAAGCGCTAACCTTTTAAGTTAGAGTCAGGAAATACATATTTCCCATAGTGATATGCCACAACTAGATACATCAACATGATTCACAATCATAATATCTTCCTCAATTACACTATTTACACTAATACAACTAAAAGTCAGCTCACAAAATTTCCATCTAGACCCAATAAATAAAACCATACATGTAACAGCACCCAAAACACCATGAGACTTAAAATGAACGAAAATTTATTCTCCTCATTCGCTGCCCCTACAATAATAGGACTGCCTATTGTCATCATCATTATTATAATCCCATCCATACTAATTTTCTCTTCTAAACGTATTTCAACTAACCGTTTAATCACACTTCAACAATGACTCATTAAAATAATCTTAAAACAAATAATACTTATTCATACGCCAAAAGGACGTACATGATCCCTCATACTCATTTCACTTATTATATTTATTGGATCTACTAACCTTCTAGGCTTGCTACCACACACATTCACGCCAACAACCCAGCTATCTATAAATCTCGCTATAGCTATCCCACTATGAACTGGGACTGTAATTCTAGGCTTCCGATATAAAACAAAATCCTCATTAGCCCACTTCCTACCCCAAGGAACACCAATAGCTCTCATCCCCATACTCATTATTATCGAAACCATCAGCCTACTCATCCAACCTATAGCCCTAGCAGTACGACTAACTGCCAATATTACTGCAGGGCACCTTCTAATTCACCTAATTGGTGGGGCTACAATAGTGCTAACTTCCATCAACCTACCAGTCGCCACCATCACATTCATTATTTTAACAATACTTACAATTCTAGAGTTCGCTGTAGCTCTTATTCAAGCCTACGTATTTACACTCCTAGTAAGCCTCTACTTACACGATAACACATAATGACACACCAAACCCACGCTTTCCACATAGTCAATCCAAGCCCATGACCTCTAACTGGGGCCCTATCAGCCCTATTATTAACATCTGGCTTAGTAATCTGATTCCACTTTAACTCAATAACCCTTATATTAATTGGCCTTGTCACAAATCTCTTAACAGTGTTTCAGTGATGACGAGATGTTGTGCGAGAAGGAACCTACCAAGGCCATCACACCCCAATTGTACAAAAAGGCTTACGTTATGGAATAATCTTATTTATTATCTCAGAGGTCTTCTTTTTCTCAGGATTTTTCTGAGCCTTTTACCACTCCAGCCTAGTACCAACTCACGACTTAGGAGGACTATGGCCGCCAGCAGGAATTACTCCCCTAAACCCACTTGATGTCCCACTCCTAAATACATCAGTCCTATTAGCTTCAGGAGTCTCAATTACATGAGCCCATCACAGCCTAATGGAGGGTAAACGGAACAATATAAATCAATCCCTTTTCATCACAATTGCATTAGGCATGTACTTCACATTTCTTCAAGCCTCAGAGTACTATGAAACCTCTTTCTCCATCTCAGATGGAATTTACGGCTCAACATTCTTCATAGCAACAGGATTCCACGGCTTACACGTAATCATTGGCTCTCTATTCCTACTAATCTGCCTAATTCGACAACTAAAATTCCATTTTACATCTAAACACCACTTTGGATTTGAAGCAGCAGCATGATACTGACACTTCGTAGACGTTGTTTGATTATTCTTATATGTATCAATTTATTGATGAGGATCATGCCTTCTTAGTATAATAAGTACAATTGACTTCCAATCACTAAGCTCTAGTATAACCTAGAAGAAAGCAATAAATACCCTCCTAGTCATTTCAATCAACATTACACTGTCACTTATCCTTATTTCAGTAGCCTTCTGACTACCCCAACCCAATCACTACACAGAGAAAGCCAGCCCATATGAATGTGGGTTTGACCCTATAAGCTCAGCTCGACTACCATTCTCAATAAAATTTTTTCTAATCGGAATCACATTCCTATTATTCGACCTAGAAATTGCTCTCCTCCTCCCTATCCCATGAGCCATGCAATATGAAAACATACACATAACAACTACTACAGCTTTTGCCCTCATTACAATCCTAATCCTAGGACTAGCCTATGAATGATTAAACAAAGGGTTAGAGTGAACTGAATAAATGGTAGTTAGTTTAAATAAAACAAATGATTTCGACTCATTAAATCATGAAGATATCATGACAACCAAATGACACTAATTACTATAAACCTAATAATAGCATTCTCTTTCTCTCTTCTAGGCACCCTAATGTTCCGCTCACATATCATATCAACACTTCTATGCCTAGAGGGTATAATACTATCCCTATTTACTTTAATATCTTTCGCAGCTATTAACACCAACTCTATAATTACATTTTCAACTCCAATTATCATACTAGTCTTTGCTGCATGTGAAGCAGCCGTAGGCCTAGCCCTCCTAGTAATAGTCTCTAACACTTATGGGACAGACTACGTACAAAATCTCAACCTATTACAATGTTAAAAATCATTATACCATCAATCATACTTCTCCCTCTTACCTGGTTGTCTAATAATAAAAACCTATGGATCAATACAACTTCCCACAGTTTTTTAATTAGCCTTATTACTCTATCGCTCATATGACAAAATAATGATAACCTAGAATTCTCCCCCATACTATTTACAGACTACCTATCAACTCCACTACTTATTCTAACAGCCTGACTACTTCCACTCATACTCATTGCAAGTCAAAATCATATAAAAAAAGAAACCTATATTAACAAAAAAATTTATATCTCAATACTAATCACCCTTCAAATCCTTTTAATCACCACATTTTCTGTAAACGATTTAATCCTATTCTACATCCTATTTGAAGCCACATTAATTCCAACACTAGTAATTATCACACGATGAGGAAACCAGACAGAACGACTCAACGCAGGATTGTACTTCCTATTCTATACACTAATTGGATCTATCCCCCTCCTAATCGCCCTTTTATGACTTCAAAACTACTTAGGCAACCTAAACATATCAATAATATTATTAATGTCAAAAACACTACCAGAATCTTGATCAAGTAACATTTTATGACTAGCATGCATACTAGCCTTCCTCGTAAAAATACCAATATATGGCGTTCACCTATGACTTCCAAAAGCCCACGTAGAGGCCCCAATCGCCGGCTCAATAATCCTAGCAGCTATCCTACTAAAATTAGGCGGGTATGGTATAATGCGTCTATCTATTCTATTAGACCCAGCAACTAAAACAATATCAATTCCATTCATCCTATTATCCCTATGGGGCATGCTAATGACAAGCTCTATGTGTTTACGACAAACAGACCTAAAATCACTTATCGCCTACTCCTCAGTTAGCCACATAGCCCTAGTCATTGCAGCTATCCTAATCCAAACACCATGAAGCTTTATAGGAGCAACAGCCCTCATAATCGCTCACGGTCTAACCTCGTCACTACTTTTCTGTCTAGCAAATACAAACTATGAACGAATTCACAGCCGAACTATAATTCTAGCACGAGGACTTCAAACTATATTCCCACTTATAGCCACATGATGAATCCTAGCAAGCCTAGCAAACCTAGCAATACCACCATCAATTAATCTGGTGGGTGAGCTATTTATCACTCTATCTCTATTCTCATGATCCTACCCATCTATTATCTTAACAGGACTTAACATCTTAATCACTTCAATCTATTCAATATATATAATCATTACAACTCAACGAGGAAAACTAACTAACCACATAAACAACTTACAACCCTCACAAACCCGAGAACTAACCCTTATAGCCCTCCACATTCTTCCTCTCCTTCTACTAATTATAAACCCCAAAATAGTCCTGGGGTTTTCACTGTGTAAACATAGTTTATAACAAAACCTTAGACTGTGAATCTAATAATAAGAGACTATACCTCTTTGTTTACCAAGAAACATCCTATGAACTGCTAACTCATTATTCCATAATTAACCTTATGGGTTTCTTACTTTTATAGGATAGAAGTAATCCATTGGCCTTAGGAGCCAAAAACTTGGTGCAACTCCAAATAAAAGTAATAAACATAACAGTAAACATTTTTCCATCATCAACTATTATAATTCTGATTATACTTATCTCACCAGTATTACTCACTTTAGCTTTCAACATAAAAGAAAACCAATTTGTTAATAACGTAATTCTATCAGTTAAATTTTCATTCATAATAAGCCTCATCCCACTCACATCCTTCATCCTCTCAAACACTGAAATAGTCATTTCAAACTATCACTGAACTACTATTAACACAGTAGAGATCTACACTAGCTTTAAATTTGATTTTTTCTTCATCTTATTCTTACCAGTAGCCCTATTCGTAACTTGATCTATTATAGAATTCTCATCCTGATATATACACTCAGACCCACACCTTAACAAGTTCATCAAATACCTTTTAATATTCCTCGTTACAATAATTATCCTAACATCAGCCAACAACATATTCCAGCTGTTCATTGGATGAGAAGGGGTGGGAATCATATCATTCCTTCTAATTAGCTGATGGTACGGACGACCAGACGCAAATACAGCAGCTCTTCAAGCAATTATTTACAACCGAATTGGAGATGTCGGCTTTATCCTAGCCATAGCCTACCTATGTCTAAACTATAACTCATGAGACTTCCAACAAATCTTTATAATCAACAATAACAACACACTACTCCCACTCACAGGATTACTAATTGCCGCTACAGGAAAATCAGCACAATTTATGCTACACCCATGACTCCCATCAGCCATAGAAGGACCAACTCCTGTATCAGCCCTATTACACTCAAGTACTATGGTAGTCGCCGGAGTTTTCCTAATAATCCGATTCCACCCTATAGCATCAAACAACCAAACCATCCTAACAGCCATACTATGCTTAGGAGCCATCACCACCCTATTCTCAGCAATCTGTGCAATTACCCAAAATGACATCAAAAAAATCGTAGCATTTTCCACATCAAGCCAATTAGGCCTAATAATAGTAACACTAGGCATTAATCAACCATACTTAGCCTTCCTGCACATCTGCACGCACGCGTTCTTCAAAGCCATATTATTTATATGCTCAGGAGCAATTATCCATAACCTAGGAAATGAGCAAGATATTCGAAAAATAGGCAACCTATTTAACAGCCTTCCATTTACATCATCATGTATAATAATCGGCTCACTTGCCCTCACAGGTATACCTTTCCTCACAGGCTTTTATTCCAAAGACCTAATCATCGAAGCAGTTAATACGTGCTATACCAACGCCTGAGCCCTTACAATTACACTATTTGCCACCTCCCTAACAGCTGTGTACAGCATACGCATTATTTACTTCTCACTAATGACCAAACCCCGACACATACCCACCCTTAGCATAAACGAAAATAACCCTCAGTTAATTAACCCAATCAAACGCCTTGCCTTAGGAAGTATCATATACGGATTTCTAATCTCACAAAATTTACCACTTACTAACACCTATGTCATAACTATACCCACTCACCTAAAAATAGCAGCAATACTAGTTACGATCGCAGGCCTAATAACAGCCCTCGAATTAAATAAACTTAGCAATAATTTACTACCCACTAAAACTTTATTGACTATACAATTCTCTTTATCCCTGGGCTACTACCCACACACAATACACCGCCTACTACCACAAAAACTCCTCTCTTCCAGCCTCAATCAAGCCTCAAACCTAATAGACCTGACTTGACTAGAAAAACTTACCCCCAAAACCCTATCTGACATGAACCTAACAATATCAAAAATAATAACTAACCAAAAGGGGCTAATTAAACTTTATTTTCTATCATTTTTATTTACACTCACCTGCCTACCTCTTATAATATTAATTTAACCCCCCCGTGTAATTTCAATAATAACCATCACACCCATCAATAATGTCCAACCAGACACTAATATTAATCAGGCTGAGCAGCTGTATAAAGCAGCTACACCAGCACCACCCTCCCCTATTAAACCTAATTCATCATTATCATAAGTTACCCACCCACCAGTATCATCCACACCACCCCCCAACTCAACCACATCATGTTGATGACCTACAGCTAAAATAGCCATCGCCTCTAAAACCAAACCAATTAATATTGCCATAGCTAACATACGATTAGACATTAATGTCTCAGGATATTCCTCTGTAGCTATAGCAGCAGTATACCCAAATACTACTAATATCCCCCCTAAATAAATCAAAAACACTATAAACCCTAAAAAAGACCCACCCAAAGCTAAAACCATAAGACAACTAGCACACCCAGCAACAACTAAACAAAATCCACCATAAATAGGAGATGGCTTTAACGACACCCCTAAGCACCCCATTACAATTAAAAGACTTAAAATAGAAATATATTCTGTCATAACTCCCACATAGACTCTAACTATGACCTATGACATGAAAAATCATTGTTGTTATTCAACTATAGAAGCACTAATGACAATTATACGAAAAAACCACCCCCTACTTAAAATTATTAATCACTCTTTTATTGATCTACCCACCCCATCCAATATCTCAGCATGATGAAACTTTGGCTCCCTACTAGGAATCTGCCTTATAGTACAAATCATTACAGGCCTATTCCTAGCCATACACTATACATCAGACACAACAACAGCATTTTCCTCAGTAACCCATATTTGCCGCGACGTAAACTATGGTTGATTAATCCGATATGCACACGCTAACGGAGCCTCAATATTCTTTATCTGCCTTTTCATCCACGTTGGACGAGGAATCTACTACGGATCTTATATGCTAAACGAAACCTGAAATATTGGAATTGTCCTACTACTCACAACCATAGCAACAGCATTCGTAGGCTACGTATTACCATGAGGACAAATATCTTTCTGAGGCGCTACAGTAATTACTAACCTATTATCAGCCATCCCATATATTGGAACCACACTCGTAGAATGAATCTGAGGCGGCTTCTCAGTAGACAAAGCAACCCTAACACGATTCTTCGCCTTCCACTTCATTTTACCATTTATCATCACAGCCCTAGTTCTAGTCCACCTTCTTTTCCTACATGAAACAGGTTCAAATAACCCATCAGGCTTAAACTCAGACTCCGACAAAATCCCATTCCACCCATACTATACAATTAAGGACCTATTAGGCATCCTACTATTATTAATAGTTCTCATATTTTTAGTACTATTTTTCCCAGATGTTCTCGGAGACCCCGATAATTATACACCTGCAAACCCACTCAACACTCCAGCGCACATTAAACCAGAATGGTACTTTTTATTTGCTTACGCCATCCTCCGATCTATCCCAAACAAACTAGGAGGAGTATTAGCCCTACTTCTTTCCATCCTTATCTTAGCTGCATTCCCCCTTCTAAACTCCTCCAAACAACATGGCTTAATTTATCGCCCAATCACACAAATACTATATTGATTATTTGTAGCTAACCTATTAATCTTAACATGAATTGGAGGTCAGCCAGTAGAATACCCATTCACAATAATCGGACAAATCTCATCCATCCTCTACTTCACAATTATCGTCATCCTAATACCAATTGCCAGCATAATCGAAAATGACATCCTAAAACTTCATGTGTGTCCCGATAGTATAAATAATTACCATGACCTTGTAAGTCAAAAATGAAGACATGACTTCTCAGGACAAACTTATCAAGAAAGAGAAAATACTCCCACTACCAGCACCCAAAGCTGGCATTCTAATTAAATTATTTCTTGTACATAAATTTATTTAGTACATATTACATTAAATTATCGACCACTTTCATATAAGCAAGAATTAAACACTAATGTATTAAAACACTACACCTTAATCAACATACCCTACCCCTCCCCACTCATATATCTACAACAATAAACTTAATCCTCAAAGACATTCTATGTTTAATCAACATTAAACCCCCCTCCCCCTGAATATCATTTACCCCTATAAAACAATGCTCTACCACCATTCACCTCAACTAGACATAAAACATTACAGTCATAAACCTTTATTCTCCAAATGACTATCCCCTGCTACCTGTGGTCTATCGATCTACCATCCTCCGTGAAATCAGCAACCCGCCCACCTCGACGGCCCTTCTTGCTCTGAGCCCATACTACTTGGGGGTGTCTAACCTGAAACTTTATCAGACATCTGGTTCTTACCTCAGGGCCATCAATTGGATCATCGTCCACACGTTCCCCTTAAATAAGACATCACGATGGTGTGGGTCTATCTACTCGTTACCCAACATCCCCTGGTTCCTTACATTTAGTGGTTTTATTTTTTGGGGTGTATTCTCCAACATAGCCGTCAAGGCATGAAGGTCAGCTCAAAGTCAAGTAATCATCAAGTTAAGGGTCATTCATCCACATAACCACAACCACATCAACACTCTAACCATGGTCCAGGATTATCCAAGTTAGTGGTATCAGGACATAATACTATACCTCCAACATCCCACAATTCACAAATTTTTCCAACCTTTACCCCCATCCATTCAAGTAATACAAAAAATATAACTTAAATTTTAGTACTAGGCAAAAAATAAATTTACAAGCATCAAAATCTACCTAACCCAATTAAACACTAACACTTAATAACCCTATTTATCCTCA